ATAAGAACAGCCCCCACATTTAAAGCCCCCTTTTTACCATTAGCAAGAACTTGTTTCAGTTGCATATCATAAGGAATTCGAACAACTGCTTCAAATACAGTATCGGGAAGTACCGTTTGCGGAACCTCAATATCCACTGGTTTATTAGCTAAATGGCAATTGGCGCATACAATACGTCCAGTCGCTTCTCGTGGATTTTCATAGCCCTTCTGTGCAAAAATGGGATATGCATTTGAAATGGATGCACGAGTTATGATATATATCATGAGCGATACGGAAATAGATCGAGTAATCTGTTCCTTTATCCAAGAAAAAGTATTTCTAGTTTGCATGGTCCAACCATTGATCCCGAAAATTTCTACAATAAATTGGGGTAGGTCACTAATGGAGTTTCCTATCCACGATTCTGTTATTTACTGGAATAATTTGACTGGATTCATATATAGGATATAGGATGAATCTCTGGGATGGATAGAAAGATAAAGAGTAAGTACGATTTTCAATGCTTTGCTTATGTACAACTGCAAAGTAAGAAACATTCTAATTGGATTAGGTAGATAATTTTTCAGTCATTCATTGAATGATAAATCACTACAAGTGACGGAGATACGCGATTTAAATAACGGAAAATCCAATATTTGAAAATTGTATCTAGAATGACTGGAAAAGTGGAAACAAGGCCAGATATAATTTGCTCATTATGAACAAATCCAAAATCCTTGTAGACAAAGCCAATCATCAGTTCCCAACCATGGGGCGAATGAAATCCGATACATAAATCAGTTAATAAAAGAAGAGAAAAAGCTTTTATTGTGTCACTTAAGTTATATAGGAATTCCTGAGCCCAAGAGTTAAGAATAACAAGTTCTTTATTACCCAAAAGAGAATAACCACTTAGAATAATGAAACAGATTATATTTGTCGAGAAGTGCAAAATCGTATGAATACGACCCTCGTTGTGTATCTTGATTAATTGGATTGTTTCTTTGTGAATTCCTATACGAAGGTTTTGTAGATGTGTCTCCGAGTATTCCTTAATCATTTCCTCTAAGAAGAGGAGTTCCTCTAATTCTATGAATTTTTCTAGAATACTCTTTTCTTCAATATCATTCAAAAAAGGTTCGGATTGCCTAGTATTCCACCAATAAGTAACCCAGGATTCCATAGTTTTTTGAAATGAGAGAGAAATCCACCAGGGCAAAAATACTATAGATGCAAGATATAAAAGAGGAGTGAATGCTTTCTTTTTTTCCATTTTTTCATCTCTGAATTGTTAATGAACCCATCTCATTCGTCGACCCTATGTAATCTAATATTTCTCTCGGGCATCAGTTCTATTACAAGTTATCGAACCTATGAATCTAGAAAAAAATACAGAAATAGACGAAAAATTGGAATGAATAAATAATCAAAAAATATTGTTTCCCTATATCTCAATTGGTCAAATTCGAAGCACATATCTCCTTTCGATGAATGCCCGGAAAAATTGAAATAATGAATATGAATATTATTCAGATTTTGAGACGAAAGAACTCCTTTCTATCATTATATCAAAATCTCTAATATTTCGAAAAAATTGAACTTACTATGAGTAGTCAGGGATAGAATAATTGAGGGAATTTTCTGAAGAATATTGTGAAAAATGAGCGGCAAAAAACGACAGAAATCTGCTAGTTATCATTATAAGAGATTCAATTTTTTGGTCATTAAGGAGCACAAAAAGTATAAAAAGAAGCTTCGAAAAAATTATAAGATATGATCTCTAAAGTCTCAATTCCAACAAGTTGAAAAGGGGGGAATTTCCTTATTTCTAAATAGTTGATTATGAGATATTTCGATTTAGTTCTTATTTTTTTATTGATTTATTGAATTGAGTTGTGTATATTTCGATACATATAAAAGATCCCCAAAAGAGTTTTTTTTCTACTTGTTCATATATATCTGCTTTGACTCGAATGAATGTTCTGAAGAAACCTCAATTAAGTTATGTTATGAAAAAAGAGGATTCTTGCGTTTTTACCCTCCTCCTGAGAAAGCATTCATTTCTCGGCTCATTTCTTAAAATACTTCAATTGGTACACGCAAGAAATAGGCCAATTCAGCAGCTTTTTGTTCCATTTCCCGTGGAGTAAAATTCTCATCAGTACGAGTCAATGGAATGGCTCCCTGGCCTCTGATATCCATATAAAGGACACGACGAGCATAAATACCTTCTTTAACTTCTATTCTGACGGACTGAATATCTTTTATAAGAAATTGGAGGAAGACCCGACGATTTTTTCCAGGAAATCCCCAACGAAAGATACACACTATTCCGTCTTTTCTATCAAATCGATCATAACCACTACCTACATTCCACGAAATTGTGCACCACAAATAGGAGCTAATAAAAAGACCCGCGATCCCATAGAAAGACATCACAATTCCTTGTGGAAAAAAAACGATTTCCTGAGACGGAAATAAAGATATCAAATTTCTACCAAGATAACTCGAGGTTCCAACTAACAAGAATCCTAATGAACCTAAAAAAAGGATAACAGCCCAGCAGAAATTACTTGTTTTTCGAGCCCCCGTTATAGGTTCTATCCATATATGTTCTGATCGACAACTCATACTTGATCCAGTTGATTTTTTTGGAATTGAGAGAATACCCCAAATGAATTTGACTTTAGTCCTTTTGTTTCCGAAGTAACTCGCATCAACTAGCACTAGTTTGATGTGACCCTTTAGGAGTAATTCATTAAATTCGTTAGATCTAAACTAATAACATACCCTTCGTATGATCTCACTAAAGATAGCCAAATAGATAGACCAACTTTACAGTTCAGCTATCCGTCGATTCGGGTCTATTTGAAAATAGCTAGAATCCATTGACCCCTATAGCATTTTCTGGAGACATAAGAGTTTTTCGGCCGAAGCCGCTTATACCATATTTTGCTAAATGGATATCTGTGTTATGATACAAACGTCAGTTTTGAAAAAAAATAGATGAGATTTTGTGCCATCGGCTCTAAACAATCTTGTTTTTTTGAACATGAAGAAATAAAGAAGCTATTGCGATTGCCGGAAATACTAGGCCTACTAAAGGCACCAAAACAGAGGGAAAGTTAAAAGTTGTCATAGAATGGGTACCTCGATTTACTATTTGTACCTGTTATTATTATTTATATTTTATATTTATAATATAAAGATATCTTATTATATATAAAGATATCTTATTATAATTTGATAATTCTAAATTGGAATTCTTATTATTACTTAATATCTATTAAGTATAAATCTAAGTATCTATCTAAGTGAGTATATAATGTAGTTTTTCATCTTTCTACATGAAAGATTTGAAAGGATATGGATGAGATATTATTTTCTTCATTTTTTGCTCTTGTCTTCGAATTTCATTTACTAAGCAAAAAGTTTATTAAAAATGAATTAGATTCTATTTATAATTAGATTCTATTTATATTCAATATTGAATATATTGAAGGGTTTGTTAGAATCCCATCCAGCAGGGATTCTTAGTCAAAATAGGATTATCGTAAGATATAGAAAAATAAAAAATTCTATATTTTATAGATTTTCATTATATATCACGAGAAAAGTATATTTTTTTGATTTGCCTAATTTCACGAAAATAAGAATTTCATCTTTTATCTTGTTAATAGAGGCTTCTTGATCAATAATCAGGAATATAGAAAAAGGGGCGGATTTTCTGTGACTTTTGATTCTTTATATAATCAGATCTTATGTCAACAAAGAAAACCCCATTCGTCTAATTTTGACTTGGATTCTGATAAACTAATTACTTGTTTGCTCAAAATAATTGAACTTTATGTTCTAATTTTGATTCAAAGGAAAGAAAGTGTGGAGTTGAAATAACTCACTCAGAACGCTTTTTAAAGGATTACGTGGTACGATTAGATCGAATAAGCCCTTCTGGAATAAATACTCAGCCGCTTGTGAACCCTCGGGTACTGTTTTATTCAATGTTTGTTCAATTACTCTTTTACCCGCAAAGGCAATGTAGGCATTGGGTTCGGCAATAATGATATCCCCCAACATACCAAAACTAGCTGTCACCCCACCGGTAGTAGGAGATGTAAGAATTGGTACATAGAATAACTTTTTATTTGATTGATAATCATATAAAGCAGAAGATATTTTAGCCATTTGCATCAAGCTCAAACTTCCTTCTTGCATGCGTGCCCCTCCGGAAGCACACACTATAATAAGAGGTAGAACTTCTTTAGTAGCGTATTCAATCAAACGGGTAATTTTCTCCCCGACTACGGATCCCATACTACCCCCCATAAACTGAAAATCCATAACCCCAATTGCTACGGTAATACCGTTTAGTTGCCCTCTGCCTGTTTGAACAGCCTCGGTTAATCCTGTCTTTCTTTGATAAGAATCGATACGATTTTTATAAGGCTCCTCCTCCGAATGAAATTCAATGGGATCCAGAGAGACCATGTCTTCATCCATAGGCTCCCAAGTGCCCGGATCGATCAAAAGTTCGATTCTATCTGAACTACTCATTTTCAAATGATATCCACATTGTTCACAAAGATGCATTTTTGATTTAAAAAATTTCTTATAATTTAATCCATAACAATTTTCGCATTGAACCCACAAATGCCGGTATTGTTCACCCAGATTAGTAGAACTTTCTGGTATAGTTTGATCACTCGTTCTGGTATCCTCGTTTTGACTACTATTTCCACTTTTACCACAAATGGAACTAGAAATGTAATTGTTACTGGAATTGTCACTACCACTTACAATGTAACTATCAATACAGATTTGGGACTGAAGATAACTGTCAATGCAACTATTAATGTGATTATTCCAAGTATACTGAGTATCATCCATGTAACGATCGTGGTCGGGATTCTTACTCTTAGATCCATTATTCAGATAACTAGAATTCCGATAAAAAGAACTTTCTAGTTCACTACAAAAAGGATGATCATTGGTAATCTCAAAAATATGATTTTCAATAT